CATCATTAACCACTGGGATTGTAGAGCAGGCACTAATATTGCGGATTGATGCATTTCAGTTGAAAGACCCGAAGTGGCAAAGCCTTGGGTAAAAATAGCGCTTGGCGCGGTTATTGCGCTTAAATCATTTTTATGATTCCATATTTTAGGAACCATATGAATAATGGAGAAACTCCATGAAAGGAACATTAATGATTCATATAAATCACTTAACGGGAAATGTCTCGAATAAATCCAACGAGTAACTAATAATCCTGTTATACAGAAAAAAGCGGCTATCATGCCTTTTTCGGACGGATCACATAGTCCTACGATTTCATGGACTAATAAAGTCACCAAATGAATCGTAATGACAATTGAAATGATCGAAAAAGAGATGTGAGTTAATATATGTTCTAAAGTCGCAAATATCATAAAAAAAATCATTAAAAAAAAGAGGGGTCCCTCAATTACGGAATGGAAATTCCGAATTGAATTCATTATAGGATCTATTGTGTCCTTTTTAGAGGATGCCGCCACTCGGACTCGAACCGAGATGCTCTAGCACTGCTTCCTAAGAGCAGCGTGTCTACCGATTTCACCATGGCGGCTTGATCGAAATAATAATAGCCCATATGATGTTCAATCGTCGAGATTGAAAGATTCAATGCAATATATTTTAGGAAACGTTAGAATCGATGAATAAAGACTCGTTCAAATGAATATTTGAACGTTCAATAATCCTTAGTATCGTAGTATGGTGTCATTTTTAACAACAGGCTTTCGCGTAGTATAAGTTCTTCTGGAACAGTTGGAACTAGATGGTTATGTACTCAGTTGAGGTCTAGAACTAAGAATTGTCCCTTTTTTTATATCATTTTTTGAGGATTCATTTCTCATTTATCTGATTTCATGGATCGGAAATGAAAAAAGATTCATTTTTCAATGAACAAAAGAAAATAAATAGGATACAATTGGATAACTACATCCAAGGATTTCTAGAAATATTTAGATAGTTTGGTATCAAAACTGTATTAATGGTTGGGATCCTCATTGTATACATAATTCGTGTGAGGATTTACCGAACCAATTAGGTATTGGGCTGCACATAAAACAAAAGAGTTTCAATCTCTATCGGAATTCTGCGGTATGTACTTTACTTATAAATAAAGTATATTCTATATAAATAGATTGATCGATCCTACGGTACAAACATAGGATCTATTTTGTGGATTAAGGAAGATTGACTTATTCTTTGTACATAAATATCGACCTAAAGGGGATCCGGGGAGTTTTTATTGATTGGGTCGAAACAAGAGGGAATATATGTAGTGATTCGGAGAGTTACAAAGCAAAGTCTTAAAATATATATTTTAATCAATTAGTTTCAAGGATCCATTCATTTTTACTACAGATCTTATACCCGCCTATGAAAAAAAAAAAGGGGGGGGGGGGAGTTCTAACGCCGTTCATACTTGTTTCAGATCTTTCAAAAATCTTAATGATGTATAACTATTGGAGATACATAATCGAATAAACTTATTCCTAAAATAAAAATATATATATATTTATTGTGAAAAGTGAATTGATGGGTAAAATAAAAATCCCCATCTCGCGAATTATAAAAATATACTATAATGAAAAGTGAAACCTTGTATTTTGTGTTTAACTATTTCTTTTTTTGTTGTTTTTCAAACAACAAAAAAAGAAATAGTACCTTTCTTAGAACCCAATAGACAGAATAATTCTTATTCTACATACCACAACAGCCGGTTCAGTTCTATCTCATATAGATGAGTTCAAAACATTAGTTAATGTGAATTATTCATCTTATAAATCATCCAATTCATCGAGTCATGTCGATTCAGATTATTCCAAGGCTTTATTACTTGTTTGTCGCACAAAAAAACTTTTTGAATGTCCGGTAGAAATAGATTTAGCTAAAGATAAAGCTTTTACCGCTGCCCAATATCCCTTTTTCTTCCAAATATTTCTACGAATACGCTTTTTTGACATAGAAGTACGTTTCTTTGGAACCGCCATTTTAAAATAAAGAAGTTACTTTTATAGTTGGATGTGAAAGACATGTTGTATTGTTCAAAATGGATCGTTCTTGCTATTCATTATCTATATTTATTCCATAGCTGATACTTCCTTCATAACATACAAAAATATAGATACGTGCGCATCGCATAGAGTACACTAGGGATAAAAAAAAGAAATAGAAAAAAGAAAAAGATGCGACCTTCAAAGAAATTTTTTTTTGTTCCACATCTCTATTACATACAATGTCCGAAGAAAGAATAATTCGTACTAATTTATCTTCATATCTTCATTACGATCTATGTCTATGAGGTCCGCTACCATAGAAATCGAATCGGTTCTTGTTGATAAGAATCAAAAAGGGTTCCATTCCAATTCATATCTCAATCTCAATCTATTTATATCTCGTCGTCTTACATTGAATAAATCGAAAAGCTTAAGAATCCTTACCTAATTTAAGAAAATAATAATGTAACATTTTTCTATTAATTGATCAAGCTCGAGGATAGAGTACCCATAATTTCAATTAAAATGAGACTGGGAATTAATCTGTTAAACAATACATTACTTGATAAAGGTAATTTTAGTAATCTCTTATTTCAGTTCTATGCGAAGTGACGAGTATCATAGGATTTCCTATAAACATAAGTTTGTTTTATTGGAATAGAAGCCAATCAATCAGTTCTATAATGAATTAATTAATGACTCTGAAGAAACTAACTAAAATAACTAGTATTTTATTGGGTCGAGGTATTGGTAGATCCTATGATCCATATCCAAATCAAGTACTTTTTTTGGTGTCATTCTTTTTCCTTACTATTGGATATCAATCGCCGTAATAGTGGAATGATTGAAAATCTCATATTCTTTCTTTATCTTAATAAATATCTTAGTTAATAACTAAATAGTCAGTTTTAACCAGTGACTTGGTCATTTGAACAATTGTAACTTCTTGGTTTGAATTTTAATTTTTTTTTTTCAATACAATATTTGTGAAAGAGTCGGAATAATTAAGAATTAAAAAGAATATTTGAGTTCTTTTATATCTTGATTTTTTTATTTATTTTACTTCCGAAAGAGAGAAGAGCTGGTGAATCGGAAACAATTAATAAGAATAAAAAAAGTTGGATTTTCTTATGGAACATACATATCAATATGCATGGATCATACCTTTCGTTCCACTTCCAGTTACTATGTCAATAGGATTGGGACTTCTGCTTGTTCCGACTGCAACAAAAAATCTTCGTCGTATGTGGGCTTTTCCTAGTGTTTCATTGCTAAGTATAGTTATGGTTTTTTCGGCCGATCTGTCTATTCAGCAAATCAATGGCAGTTCTATCTATCAATATCTATGTTCTTGGACCATCAATAATGATTTTTCTTTAGAGTTCGGCCACTTGATCGACCCACTTACTTCTATTATGTCAATACTAATCACTACTGTTGGAATCATGGTTCTTATTTATAGTGACAATTATATGTCTCATGATCAAGGATATTTGAGATTTTTTGCTTATATGAGTTTTTCCAATACTTCTATGTTGGGATTAGTTACTAGTTCCAATTTGATACAAATTCATATTTTTTGGGAACTGGTGGGAATGTGTTCGTATCTATTAATAGGTTTTTGGTTCACACGACCAATTGCAGCCAATGCTTGTCAAAAAGCGTTTGTAACTAATCGTGTAGGGGATTTTGGTTTATTATTAGGAATCTTAGGTTTTTATTGGATAACAGGCAGTTTGGAATTTCGGGATTTGTTCGAAATCTTCAATAACTTGATCCATACTAATGGGGTAAATTCTTTATTTGCTACTCTGTGTGCCTTCCTATTATTTGTCGGTGCAGTTGCTAAATCCGCGCAATTTCCCCTTCATGTATGGTTACCTGATGCCATGGAGGGGCCCACTCCTATTTCGGCTCTTATACATGCTGCTACTATGGTGGCAGCGGGAATTTTTCTTGTCGCTCGGCTTCTTCCCATTTTCACAGTCATACCTTACATAATGAATCTCATTTCTTTGCTAGGTATAATAACGGTACTATTAGGAGCTACTTTAGCTCTTGCTCAAAAAGACATTAAGAGAAGTTTAGCCTATTCTACAATGTCTCAATTGGGTTATACTATGTTAGCCCCAGGGATAGGTTCTTATCGAGCTGCTTTATTCCATTTAATCACTCATGCCTATTCGAAAGCATTATTGTTTTTAGGATCCGGATCGATTATTCATTCAATGGAACCCATTGTTGGATATTCTCCAGATAAAAGTCAGAACATGGTTCTTATGGGTGGTTTAACCAAATATGTGCCAATTACAAAAACGACTTTTTTATTAGGTACACTTTCTCTTTGTGGTATTCCACCTCTTGCTTGTTTTTGGTCCAAAGATGAAATTCTTAATGATAGTTGGTTGTATTCACCGATTTTCGCGATAATAGCTTGTTCCACAGCAGGATTAACTGCATTTTATATGTTTCGGATGTATTTACTTACTTTTGAGGGGCATTTACACATTCGGTTTCAAAATTACAGTGGCACTAAAAATAGCTCGTTCTGTTCAATATCTATATGGGGGAAAGAAGGACCGGAACCGGTTAAAAAAAAATTACTTTTATCAGTAATGAATAATAATCAAAAGGTTTCCTTTTTTTCGAAGAAGATATATCAAATTGATGGGAATGTACGAAATCTGATGCGATCCTTTAGTACTCATTTTGACAATAAAGACACTTCCATGTATCCCTGTGAATCGGACAATACCATGCTATTTCCTCTACTTGTATTGGTACTATTTACTTTGTTTGTTGGGTCCATAGGAATTCCTTTCGATCAAGTAGGATCGGATTTTGATATATTATCGAAATGGTTAACCCCATCAATAAACCTTTTACATCAAAATTCGAACTATTCTGTGGATTGGTATGAGTTTGTGACAAATGCAATTTATTCAGTCAGTATATCCTATTTCGGAATATTC